AATTTTCTTTTTTTAACCTAACCCCCCTATTGAGTGTACCCCCCCTTTCCCCCCCAGGGGGGGTATACTATGCATAATCGTGCATACATTTATATTCCACATATATTATGGTACCGGTAATATATATTATATACGTACTAAACCCATTATATGTATACGGGCATTAACTTATATACCTCATTTCTCCTTATGTACCGTCTATTCATGCTTTAGGACATAGAGTCTTATTCCTCCACAGCACATTGATCAACCACTAACAGGTCACCTAACTATGAATGGTTACAGGACATACTCCTAATACTAATGTTCTACCCCATTTGGTTATGCTCGTCGTACCAGATGGATTTATTGATCGTACACCTCACGAGAGATCAGCAACCCCTGCCTGTAATGTACTTCATGACTAGTCTCAGGCCCATTCTTTCCCCCTACACCCCTCGCCCCTCTTGCCTTCCACCGTGCCTCTGGTTCCTCGGTCAGGCACATCCCATGTTTAACTCCTGGTTTATCTCACTTTCAACGAGGCCATCTGTGGATGTTTATCCCCTCTTTAGTCCGTGATCGCGGCATCTTCTCTCTTCATTGCTGTTGGTTCCTCTTTTCTCTGGGGCTTCTTCACAGGTTGCCCTTCACAGTGCGGGTGCGGAGTGCTATTCAAGTGAAGCCTGGACTACTCCTGCGTTGCGTCCTATTCTAGTCCTCTCGTGTCCCTCGATGAGACGGTTTGCGTGTATGGGGAATCATCTTGACACTGATGCACTTTGGATCGCATTTGGTTATGGCTCTTCCACCCCCCCGGTAAATGGTGCTATTTAGTGAATGCTTGTCGGACATATTTTTACTGATTTTCACTTCCTCTATTTTCTCCACAAAACTAGGAGATTCTCCACAATTTTTTCTTTGTTTTTTTTTAATTTTTATTTCGTTTTTTAAAAACATTTTTTAAAAAACTAAATTACATACAAACTTACCGCATAAAATCCCTGAAACCATACAAACGTTTATCGCGTGTATATATACATCATTGTATGTTCCATTATTATTAGAGAAACTCCACTACCAAAACACATCATTAAAAACACAAATTTACACAACACCTATTTCCCCTCACAAATAAACACTATTTATATTGTCGATTAACAAACAACCAAACCTGCCCTACGCCACTATAAAGCCCCCATAGCTTAACCCCAAAGCATGGCACTGAAGATGCCAAGACGGTACCCATACTACCTGCGGGCAAAAGACTTAGTCCTAACCTTACTATTGGTTTTTGCTAGACATATACATGCAAGTATCCGCACCCCAGTGAAAATGCCCCTAAATCTTTTTCCCTAAGCAAAAGGAGCAGGTATCAGGCACACTCACCAGTAGCCCAAGACGCCTTGCTAAGCCACACCCCCACGGGTACTCAGCAGTAATTAACTTTAAGCAATAAGTGCAAACTTGACTTAGCCATAGCAACCTAGGGTTGGTAAATCTTGTGCCAGCCACCGCGGTCATACAAGAAACCCAAATCAATAGCCATCCGGCGTAAAGAGTGGCCATATGTTATCTACACCCACTAAGATCAAAATGTAACCAAGCTGTCATAAGCCCAAGATCCACCTAAGCCCAACCCCAAAGCCATCTTAGCACCTATGACTAATTTTAACCCACGAAAGCTAGGGTTCAAACTGGGATTAGATACCCCACTATGCCTAGCCCTAAATTTAGATACCCTCCCCCCACACATGTTATCCGCCTGAGAACTACGAGCACAAACGCTTAAAACTCTAAGGACTTGGCGGTGCCCCAAACCCACCTAGAGGAGCCTGTTCTGTAACCGATAATCCACGATCCACCCAACCACCCCTTGCCAACACAGCCTACATACCGCCGTCGCCAGCCCACCTCCAATGAAAGAACAACAGTGAGCTCAACAGCCCCCCGCTAATAAGACAGGTCAAGGTATAGCCTATGGGGTGGAAGAAATGGGCTACATTTTCTAGCATAGAACAAACGAAAAAGGATGTGAAACCCACCCTTGGAAGGAGGATTTAGCAGTAAAGTGAGACCACCCCCTTAAGCTCACTTTAAGACGGCCCTGAGGCACGTACATACCGCCCGTCACCCTCTTCATAAGCCACTAATACCAATAAATAATACCCCCTCCCGGCTAAAGACGAGGCAAGTCGTAACAAGGTAAGTGTACCGGAAGGTGCACTTAGACCACCCAAGGTGTAGCTATAACCCCAAAGCATTCAGCTTACACCTGAAAGATACCCTCAACAGATAGGGTCACCTTGATCTGCCTTCCCTCTAGCCCAACTAACCCGGACCCCCAACATAAAAAACTTACTACCTTCCCCCACAACCAAAACATTTTTAACTCGTCCTAGTATAGGTGATAGAAAAGACACCCCCGGCGCAATAGAGGCCAACTGTACCGCAAGGGAAAGATGAAATAACAATGAAAACTCCAAGCAACAAATAGTAAAGACCAACCCTTGTACCTCTTGCATCATGATTTAGCAAGAACAATCAAGCAAAGCGAACTAAAGTTTGCCCCCCCGAAACCCAAGCGAGCTACTTGCGAGCAGCTAAAACTGAGCGAACCCGTCTCTGTCGCAAAAGAGTGGGATGACTTGCTAGTAGAAGTGAAAAGCCAATCGAGCTGGGTGATAGCTGGTTACCTGTGAAACGAATCTAAGTTCCCCCTTAACCCACGCCCTAAAGACACTAACCTAACTTTACCACACATCGGAGTTAAGAGCAATTCAATGGAGGTACAGCTCCATCGAAAAAGAACACAACCTCTTCCAGCGGATAATAACCACCCCCTCATACTGTGGGCCTTCAAGCAGCCACCAACAAAAGAGTGCGTCAAAGCTCCCCTATTAAAAATCCGAAACCCCATTCGACTCCCTCAACCAAAACAGGTTAACCTATGACAATAGAAGAATTAATGCTAAAATGAGTAATCTGGACCCCCTCCTCCCTACGGCGTAAACTTACATCAACATATTATTAACAGAACTCAACCTATACCTCCACACCAACAAGCAACACATATAGCCCCAATCTGTTAAACCAACCCAGGAGCGCCCCCAGGATGATTAAAACCTACAGAAGGAACTCGGCAAACCAAAGACCCGACTGTTTCCCAAAAACATAGCCTTCAGCCAGCAACAAGTATTGAAGGTGATGCCTGCCCAGTGACCCCTAACGTTTAACGGCCGCGGTATCCTAACCGTGCAAAGGTAGCGCAATCAATTGTCCCATAAATTGAGACTTGTATGAATGGCTAAACGAGGTCTTAACTGTCTCCTGTGGGTAATCAATGAAATTAGTATTCTTGTGCAAAAACGAGAATGTGACCATAAGACGAGAAGACCCTGTGGAACTTTAAAATCACGACCACCCTCCTACCTACACAACCCTATCAGGTCCACCTACACATACACCCCCTTGGTCGACATTTTTCGGTTGGGGCGACCCTGGAGAAAAAAAAATCCTCCAAACTTACAGACCACAACTCTTAACCAAGACCGACCCCTCAAAGTACTAACAGTAATCAGACCCAATATAATTGACCAATGGACCAAGCTACCCCAGGGATAACAGCGCAATCTCCTCCAAGAGCCCATATCGACAAGGAGGTTTACGACCTCGATGTTGGATCAGGACAACCTAATGGTGCAGCCGCTATTAAGGGTTCGTTTGTTCAACGATTAACAGTCCTACGTGATCTGAGTTCAGACCGGAGCAATCCAGGTCGGTTTCTATCTATGAACATACTCCTCCTAGTACGAAAGGACCGGAGAAGTAGGGTCAATACTACAAGCACACCCTAGTCTTCTAAGCAATGAACCCAACTCAACTGCTAAGAAACCCCACCACACCACACCCAATTCCTAGAAAAGGACCTAGCTAGCGTGGCAGAGCTCGGCAAATGCAAAAGGCTTAAGCCCTTTACCCAGAGGTTCAAATCCTCTCCCTAGCTACTCTAACATGACCTCCCCTACCCTTACAAATCTCCTAATCATAACTATATCCTATGTACTCCCCATCCTAATCGCCGTGGCCTTCTTAACACTTGTAGAACGAAAAATCCTAAGCTACATGCAGGCCCGAAAGGGCCCAAACATTGTGGGCCCTTTTGGTCTACTCCAACCTGTTGCAGATGGAGTAAAACTGTTTATTAAAGAACCCATTCGACCCTCCACCTCTTCCCCCTTCCTATTTATCGCTACTCCAATTTTAGCCCTACTCCTAGCCTTAACCATCTGAATCCCCCTCCCCCTACCATTCCCCCTTGCAGACTTAAACCTAGGACTATTATTTCTCCTAGCCATATCAAGCCTAACTGTTTACTCCCTTCTCTGATCCGGATGAGCCTCAAACTCCAAATACGCCCTAATCGGAGCCCTTCGAGCTGTTGCACAGACAATTTCATATGAAGTCACCCTAGCCATCATCCTAATCTCTACAATCATACTAAGCGGTAATTACACCCTAAGCACCTTAGCCACCACCCAAGAACCTATCTACCTCATTTTTTCCTCATGACCTCTCGCAATAATATGGTACATCTCCACCCTTGCTGAAACAAACCGTGCCCCATTCGATCTCACAGAAGGAGAATCCGAACTTGTCTCAGGATCCAACGTAGAATATGCTGCTGGACCATTCGCCCTATTCTTCTTAGCCGAATACGCCAATATCATACTAATAAACACACTAACCACCATCCTATTCCTCAACCCTAGCTTCCTAAACCCCTCCCCCGAACTATTCCCCATTACACTAGCCACAAAAACCCTTCTCCTCTCATCCACATTCCTATGGATTCGAGCCTCATACCCACGATTCCGTTACGACCAATTAATGCACCTCTTATGAAAAAACTTCCTCCCCCTAACCCTAGCCTTATGCCTATGACACACCAGCATGCCAATTAGCTACGCCGGACTCCCCCCAACCTAAGGAAGCGTGCCTGAACATAAAAGGATCACTATGATAAAGTGAACATAGAGGTACAACAACCCTCTCACTTCCTCAACACTAGAAAAGTAGGAATCGAACCTACACAGAAGAGATCAAAACTCTCCATACTTCCTCTATATTATTTTCTAGTAAGGTCAGCTAATTAAGCTATCGGGCCCATACCCCGAAAATGATGGTTTAACCCCTTCCCCTACTAATGAACCCCCATGCAAAACTAATCTCCACAATAAGCCTTATCCTGGGAACCAGCATCACAATCTCCAGCAATCACTGAATCTTAGCATGAGCAGGCCTAGAAATCAACACCCTAGCCATCATCCCATTTATCTCCAAATCCCACCACCCCCGAGCAATTGAAGCTGCCATCAAATACTTCCTCACCCAATCAACTGCATCAGCCCTAATTCTCTTCTCAAGCATAACCAACGCTTGATCCACTGGACAGTGAGACATTACACAACTAAACCACCCTACATCATGCCTAATATTAACAATAGCAATCGCAATCAAACTAGGACTAGTACCATTTCACTTTTGATTCCCAGAAGTACTCCAAGGCTCCTCCCTAACCACCGCCCTATTACTTTCCACCCTAATAAAACTCCCCCCAATAACCCTCCTCCTCCTCACATCACAATCCCTCAACCCCACCCTACTCACCCTCCTAGCAATCTCCTCTGCACTAGTCGGGGGCTGAATGGGATTAAACCAAACACAAACACGAAAAATCCTAGCCTTCTCATCCATCTCCCACCTAGGCTGAATAATCATAATCATCGCCTACAACCCCAAACTCACCACCCTCACCTTCATCCTCTACACAACAATAACAACAGCCGTATTCCTATCCCTGGCCCAAATCAAAGTCCTAAAGTTATCAACAATACTCATCTCATGAACTAAGACTCCAATACTAAACGCAACTGTTATACTAACACTCCTTTCCCTAGCTGGACTCCCACCATTAACCGGCTTCATACCAAAGTGACTTATTATTCAAGAACTCACTAAACAAGAAATGACCCCAGCAGCTACAATCATCACAATACTATCACTTCTAAGCTTATTTTTTTACCTCCGACTCGCATATCACTCAACAATCACACTCCCCCCCAACTCATCAAATCACATAAAACTCTGACGAACCAACAAAACTCTGAACACCCCCACTGCCATCCTAACCGTCCTATCAACCGCTCTATTACCCCTCTCTCCCCTAATTATCACCATACTATAGAAACTTAGGATTAATCAGCCCCCAAACCAAAGGCCTTCAAAGCCTTAAATAAGAGTTAAACTCTCTTAGTTTCTGCCCGACTAAGACCAACAGGATATTAACCTGTATCTTCTGAATGCAAATCAGACACTTTAATTAAGCTAAGGCCTCACCTAGGCAGATGGGCTTCGATCCCATACAATTCTAGTTAACAGCTAGACGCCAACACCTATTGGCTTCTGCCTACAGACCCCGGCACACTTTGGTGTACATCAATGAGCTTGCAACTCACTATGAACTTCACTACAGAGTCGATAAGAAGAGGAATTGAACCTCTGTAAAAAGGACTACAGCCTAACGCTTCAACACTCAGCCATCTTACCTGTGACTTTTATCAACCGATGATTATTCTCAACCAACCACAAAGACATTGGCACTCTCTACCTAATTTTCGGCACATGGGCAGGCATAGCTGGCACAGCACTTAGCCTATTAATCCGCGCAGAACTGGGACAACCTGGAACCCTCCTGGGAGATGACCAGATCTATAATGTAATTGTCACAGCCCATGCCTTCATTATAATCTTCTTCATAGTCATGCCTATTATAATTGGCGGCTTCGGAAACTGATTAGTCCCACTTATGATCGGTGCCCCAGATATAGCATTTCCACGCATAAACAACATAAGCTTTTGACTCCTCCCCCCCTCCTTCCTCCTCCTACTAGCCTCCTCTACTGTAGAAGCCGGAGCTGGTACAGGATGAACCGTTTACCCCCCTCTAGCAGGTAACCTCGCCCATGCCGGCGCATCAGTAGACTTAGCCATCTTCTCTTTGCACTTAGCAGGTGTATCCTCCATCCTAGGAGCCATCAACTTCATTACCACTATCATTAATATAAAACCCCCTGCATTATCACAATACCAAACACCCCTATTTGTGTGATCTGTACTCATTACTGCCATCCTGTTACTCCTATCCCTGCCAGTCCTAGCAGCCGGAATTACCATACTACTTACTGACCGCAATCTTAACACCACATTCTTTGACCCAGCAGGAGGAGGAGATCCAGTCCTATACCAACACCTATTTTGATTCTTCGGCCACCCTGAAGTCTACATTCTCATCCTCCCTGGCTTCGGAATTATCTCGCACGTAGTAGCCTACTATGCAGGGAAAAAGGAGCCATTCGGATACATAGGAATAGTATGGGCCATACTGTCAATCGGATTCCTCGGCTTCATTGTATGAGCCCACCACATATTTACGGTCGGAATAGACGTAGACACCCGAGCCTACTTCACATCAGCTACCATAATCATTGCCATCCCAACTGGCATCAAAGTCTTCAGCTGACTAGCAACCCTGCACGGAGGAACAATCAAATGAGATCCCCCCATATTATGAGCCCTAGGGTTTATCTTCCTGTTCACTATCGGAGGGCTAACAGGAATTGTCCTCGCCAACTCCTCACTAGATATCGCCCTCCACGACACCTACTACGTAGTTGCCCACTTCCACTATGTCCTCTCAATGGGGGCAGTTTTTGCCATTCTAGCAGGATTTACCCACTGATTTCCCCTATTCACAGGCTTCACCTTACACCCATCATGAACAAAAGCACACTTCGGAGTAATATTTGCCGGAGTCAACTTAACCTTCTTTCCCCAGCACTTCCTAGGTCTAGCTGGAATACCCCGACGATACTCAGATTACCCAGACGCCTACACGCTATGAAACACACTATCCTCAATCGGCTCCTTAATTTCAATAACAGCCGTAATCATACTTATATTTATCGTCTGAGAAGCCTTCTCCGCAAAACGAAAAGTACTCCAACCCGAATTAACTGCCACCAACATCGAATGAATCCACGGCTGCCCACCCCCATATCACACCTTCGAAGAACCAACCTTTGTCCAAGTACAAGAAAGGAAGGAATCGAACCCTCACATGCTGGTTTCAAGCCAACCGCATCAAACCATTTAATGCTTCTTTCTTATGAGACGTTAGTAAACCAATTACATAGACTTGTCAAGACTAAATCACAGGTGTAAGTCCTGTACATCTCACATGGCCAATCACTCCCAACTAGGATTTCAAGATGCCTCATCCCCTATCATAGAAGAACTTGTTGAATTTCACGACCATGCCCTAATAGTAGCATTAGCAATCTGTGCCTTAGTACTCTACCTCCTCACCCTTATACTTATAGAAAAACTATCATCAAACACTGTAGATGCTCAAGAAGTTGAATTAATCTGAACTATCCTACCTGCCATTGTCCTAGTCCTACTTGCTCTCCCCTCCCTCCAAATCCTCTACATAATAGATGAAATTGATGAGCCTGACCTTACCCTAAAAGCCATCGGACATCAATGATACTGAACCTACGAGTATACAGACTTCAAGGACCTCTCATTTGACTCCTACATAATCCCAACAACAGACCTGCCCTCAGGCCATTTCCGTCTCCTAGAAGTCGACCATCGCATCGTAATCCCAATAGAATCACCCATCCGAATAATCATCACCGCCGACGACGTCCTCCACTCGTGAGCTGTACCCACTCTTGGAGTAAAAACGGACGCAATTCCAGGACGATTAAACCAAACCTCCTTTATTACTACACGACCCGGAGTGTTTTATGGACAATGCTCAGAAATCTGCGGAGCTAACCACAGCTATATGCCCATTGTAGTGGAATCTACTCCCCTAAAACACTTCGAAGCCTGATCCTCACTACTATCATCTTAACCGTTAAGAAGCTATGTATCAGCACTAGCCTTTTAAGCTAGAGAAAGGGGATGCCCTCCCCCTTAATGATATGCCTCAACTAAACCCTAACCCATGATTCTCCATTATACTTTTAACCTGATTTACCTTTTCCCTACTTATTCAACCTAAGCTACTATCATTCACCTCCGCAAATAACCCTGTAAACAAAACCATAACAACAAAACCTATCCCCTGAACCTGACCATGAACCTAAGCTTCTTCGACCAATTTTCAAGCCCCTACCTACTAGGAATCCCACTAATCCTCCCATCACTTCTCCTCCCAGCCCTCCTACTTCCATCACCGGGGCACCGATGAATCAACAACCGCCTCTCTACCATTCAACTCTGACTTACCCACCTAATTACTAAACAATTAATAACCCCCCTAAACAAAGCGGGCCACAAATGAGCCCTCTTACTAACCTCACTTATCCTCCTGCTCCTCTCTATTAATCTCCTCGGCCTCCTCCCATACACCTTCACCCCTACCACCCAACTATCCATAAACATAGCCCTAGCCCTACCACTATGACTAGCTACCCTACTAACAGGTCTGCGAAATCAACCCTCCGCTTCCCTAGGACACCTGCTCCCCGAAGGCACTCCAACACTATTAATCCCGGCCCTAATCTTAATCGAAACAACCAGCCTACTAATTCGACCATTAGCTCTAGGAGTACGCCTAACAGCAAATCTCACAGCTGGCCACCTACTCATCCAACTTATTTCCACAGCCACAATTACCCTACTGCCAATAATACCATCAATCTCCACCCTAACAGCACTCATCCTATTTCTACTCACCATCCTAGAAGTAGCAGTAGCAATAATCCAAGCATATGTCTTCGTTCTCCTCCTAAGCCTATACTTACAAGAAAACATTTAATGGCACACCAAGCACACTCCTACCACATAGTCGACCCAAGCCCATGACCAATCTTTGGAGCAGCCGCAGCATTACTAACTACCTCCGGCCTAATCATATGATTCCACTACAACTCAACAACCCTATTAATAATGGGCCTCCTCTCCATAATTCTAGTCATACTACAATGATGACGAGACGTAGTCCGAGAGAGTACCTTCCAAGGCCATCACACCCCAACCGTCCAAAAAGGCCTACGATACGGAATAATCCTCTTCATCACATCAGAAGCCTTCTTCTTCTTAGGATTCTTCTGAGCCTTCTTCCACTCAAGCCTGGCCCCAACACCAGAACTAGGAGGACAATGACCCCCAACAGGGATCAAACCCCTAAACCCCCTCGAAGTACCCCTACTAAACACAGCAATCCTCCTGGCCTCAGGCGTCACCGTAACATGAGCCCACCATAGCATCACAGAAGGAAACCGAAAACAAGCCATCCACGCACTAACCCTCACAATCCTCCTCGGATTCTACTTCACTGCCCTACAAGCAATAGAATACCACGAAGCCTCCTTCTCAATCGCCGACAGCGTATATGGCTCTACATTCTTCGTTGCCACAGGATTCCACGGACTACACGTAATCATTGGATCATCCTTCCTAACAATTTGCCTCCTACGACTAATCAAATTCCATTTTACATCAAACCACCACTTCGGATTTGAAGCAGCAGCCTGATATTGACACTTCGTAGACATCATCTGACTCTTCCTGTACATATCCATATACTGATGAGGATCTTGCTCTTCTAGTATACTCATTACAATTGACTTCCAATCTCTAAAATCTGGTACCTAACCCAGAGAAGAGCAATGAACACACTCACATTCATACTATCATTATCCTTTACACTAAGCACCGCACTAACCTCTGTAAACTTCTGACTAGCTCAAATAACCCCAGACACAGAAAAACTATCACCATACGAATGCGGATTTGACCCACTAGGATCAGCTCGACTCCCATTCTCAGTTCGATTCTTCCTCAGTAGCTATCCTATTCCTCCTGTTCGACCTAGAAATCGCCCTACTCCTCCCCCTCCCATGAGCTATTCAACTTACATCCCCAATAACAACACTTACTTGAACTGCCACTATCATCACCCTCCTCACATTAGGCCTTATTTACGAATGAACACAAGGTGGCCTAGAATGAGCAGAATAACAGAAAGTTAGTCTAAATAAGACAGCTGGTTTCGACCCAGCAAATTATAGCTCCACCTATAACTTTCTCATGTCTCCCCTACACTTTAGCTTCTACTCTGCATTCACATTCAGCGGCTTAGGACTAGCATTCCACCGAACACACCTCATCTCCGCCCTACTATGCCTAGAAAGCATAATACTATCCATATTCATCCCCCTTTCAATCTGACCAGTAGAAAACCAAACCCCATCATTCACCCTTGTACCCATCCTAATACTAGCTTTCTCAGCATGTGAAGCCGGCACAGGCCTGGCCATACTAGTTGCCTCTGCACGAACACACGGCTCCGATCACCTCCACAACCTAAATCTCCTACAATGCTAAAAATCATCCTACCAACAATCATACTCTTGCCTACAGCCCTCCTGTCCCCAACAAAATCCATATGGACTAACACCACAACACACAGCCTCTTAATTGCCCTAATTAGCCTACACTGGTTAACCCCATCATACTACCCAATAAAAAATCTAACCTCTTGAACGGGCACAGATCAAATTTCAACCCCCCTTCTAGTCCTCTCCTGCTGATTCCTTCCCCTCATAATCATGGCCAGCCAAGGCCATCTACAACATGAACCCCATGAACGAAAACGAATATTTATCTCCACCCTAATCATCATTCAGCCATTTATCATCCTGGCCTTCTCAGCAACTGAACTTATACTATTCTACATTTCATTTGAAGCAACCCTAATCCCAACCCTTATCCTAATCACACGCTGAGGAAACCAACCAGAACGACTCAGCGCAGGAATTTACCTCCTATTCTACACTCTAATCAGCTCACTACCTCTACTAATCACCATTCTCTACCTCCACACAAAAATTGGAACCCTCCACCTGCCCGTCATCAAACTCACTCACCCAAACTACCCCGCATCCTGAACAAGCCTACTATCCAACCTAGCCCTCCTAATAGCCTTCATAGTTAAAGCACCTCTATATGGCCTACACCTATGACTCCCTAAAGCCCACGTAGAAGCACCAATCGCAGGCTCCATACTACTCGCTGCTCTACTACTAAAATTAGGAGGATATGGTATCATACGAGTCACCTTATTAACAGAACCTATATCTAACTATCTACACTACCCTTTCCTCACCCTAGCCCTATGAGGCGCCCTCATAACCAGCTCCATTTGCTTACGTCAAACAGACCTAAAATCCCTCATTGCCTACTCATCCGTAAGCCACATAGGCCTAGTAATCGCCGCAAGCATAATCCAAACTCAATGATCATTCTCTGGTGCAATAATCCTTATAATTTCCCATGGACTAACCTCTTCCCTCCTATTCTGCTTGGCAAACACAAACTATGAACGAACTCACAGCCGCATCCTCATCCTCACACGAGGCCTCCAACCCCTCCTACCATTAATGTCAGTATGATGACTCCTAGCCAACCTAACCAACATGGCCCTACCCCCAACAACTAACCTAATAGCAGAATTAACAATCATAATTGCTCTCTTCAATTGATCCGCCCCCACAATTATCCTAACCGGAATTGCAACACTCCTAACTGCTTCCTACACCCTCTACATACTACTCTCAACCCAACGAGGCACCCTACCCAACCACATCACAACAACCCCCAACTCAAACACTCGAGAACACCTTCTAATAATCCTCCACATCATCCCAATACTAGCACTCATCCTCAAACCAGAACTAATCTCAGGAACTCCTCTATGCAAACATAGTTTAACCCAAACATTAGATTGTGATTCTAAAAATAGGAGTTTAACCCTCCTTGTCTGCCGAGGGGTGGCCTAAGCCAGCAAGAACTGCTAACTCCTGCATCCGAGCTTTAAACCTCGGCCCCCTTAACTTTAAAGGATAAGAGTAATCCATTGGTCTTAGGAACCACCTATCTTGGTGCAAATCCAAGTAAAAGTAGTGGAAACAGCACTACTCCTCAACACCCTCACACCGCTAACACTACTCACCCTCCTCATCCCCATCATCACCTCCCCCTTACTAAAACTAAAAAACTCTCCTCCATCCATCACCAAAACTGTTAAAACTGCCTTCCTAATCAGCCTCCTCCCAACGACCATCTTTATCCACTCAGGAGCAAACAACATCACAACACACTGAGAATGACAATTCATTCCAAACTTCAAAATTCCTATCTCCCTAAAAATAGACGTATACTCCATAATATTCTTCCCCATTGCACTATTCGTAACCTGATCAATCCTAGAATTCGCAACATGATACATAGCCCCTGAACCATTCATCACAAAATTCTTCACCTATCTCCTCACCTTCCTTGTTGCTATACTCACACTAACTATCGCAAACAACATATTCCTTCTATTCGTAGGGTGGGAGGGAGTAGGAATCATATCATTCCTCCTCATCGGCTGATGACAGGGACGAGCCGAAGCCAACACAGCCGCACTACAAGCCATAATCTACAACCGAATCGGAGACATTGGCCTCATCCTAAGCATAGCATGACTAGCCTCCTCACTAAACACCTGAGAAATCCAACAAATAGCACAACCAAACCAAACACCAACCCTCCCCCTCCTTGGCCTAATCCTAGCCGCTACAGGAAAATCCGCCCAATTTGGCCTTCACCCGTGACTCCCAGCAGCAATAGAAGGTCCAACACCAGTCTCCGCCCTACTCCACTCCAGCACAATAGTAGTAGCCGGAATTTTCCTACTCATCCGCACCCACCCCCTCCTAGCATCCAACAAAACAGCCCTAACAACATGCCTATGCTTAGGTGCCTTATCAACACTATTTGCCGCAACATGCGCCCTCACCCAAAACGACATTAAAAAAATCATTGCCTTCTCCACTTCAAGCCAACTAGGCCTCATAATAGTCACAATTGGCTTAGATCTCCCACAATTAGCCTTCCTCCATATCTCAACCCATGCCTTCTTTAAAGCCATATTATTCCTATGCTTTGGCCTACTCATCCACAGCTTAAACGGAGAACAAGACATCCGCAAAATAGGGTGCTTACAAAAAGCTCTCCCAATAACTACCTCCTGCCTAACCATTGGCAACCTCGCTCTAACGGACACTCCATTCCTGGCAGGCTTCTACTCAAAAGACCTAATTATCGAAAACCTAAACACCTCATACATCAACAGCTGAGCCCTCTTACTCACACTACTTGCCACATCCTTCACCACAACCTACAGCCTTCGTATAACCCGATTAGTCCAAACAGGATATACACGGACCCCAACAATCACCCCCATCAACAAAAACACCCCTTCAGCTATCCTACCAATCATCCGACTAGCCCTCGGCAGCATCATAGCGGGCCTATTAATCTCATCCCTCATCCTCCCCCCCAAAACCCCCCCAATAACTATACCCACCATCACAAAAACCGCCACTGTCATTGTTACAGCCCTAGGAATCATCCTAGCCCTAGAACTTTCAAGCCTAACACACTCTCTTACTCCCCCAAAACAGAACCCCCTCACAGACTTCTCTTCCTCACTAGGTTACTTCAACCCGCTCCTACACCGAATCAACCCCCTAATCCTACTATACACCGGACAAAAAATTGCATCTCACCTAATCGACATAGCATGGTACAAAAAAATAGGCCCCGAAGGCCTCGCTAACCTACACCTCACCATAAGCAAAATCTCAACTACACTCCACACAGGCTTAATCAAATCCTACCTGGGCTCCTTCGCCCTCACAATCCTCACAACAATCCTACTTTCCCAAAAATAAACTTAATGGCACCCAACATCCGAAAATCCCACCCCCTGCTAAAAATAATCAATAACTCCTTAATCGATCTCCCCGCCCCATCCAACATCTCCGCTTGATGAAACTTCGGCTCCCTATTAGCAGTCTGCCTTATAACCCAAATCCTCACCGGCCTCCTACTAGCCACACACTACACAGCAGACACATCCCTAGCCTTCTCCTCAGTAGCTTACACATGCCGAAACGTACAATACGGCTGACTCATCCGAAATCTTCATGCAAATGGCGCCTCATTTTTCTTTATCTGTATCTTCCTTCACATCGGACGAGGCCTATACTACGGCTCCTACCTCTATAAAGAGACCTGAAACACAGGAGTAATCCTACTCCTTACACTCATAGCAACTGCCTTTGTGGGTTATGTACTCCCATGGGGCCAAATATCCTTTTGAGGGGCTACCGTCATCACAAATTTATTCTCAGCAATTCCCTACATCGGACAAACCCTAGTAGAATGAGCCTGGGGGGGATTCTCAGTAGACAACCCAACTCTCACCCGATTCTTCGCCTTACACTTCCTACTCCCCTTCGTAATCGCAGGAATTACCATTATCCACCTCACATTCTTACACGAATCAGGATCAAACAACCCCCTAGGCATCTCATCCAACTCCGACAAAATCCCATTCCACCCATACTACTCCTTTAAAGACATTCTCGGCCTAGCCCTTATATTCATCCCATTCCTGACACTAGCCCTATTCTCCCCTAACCTCCTAGGAGACCCAGAAAACTTTACCCCAGCAAACCCACTAGTAACCCCTCCACACATCAAACCAGAGTGGTACTTCCTATTCGCCTACGCTATCCTACGATCAATCCCCAACAAACTCGGAGGTGTCCTAGCCCTAGCAGCCTCAGTACTCATCCTCCTTCTAATCCCCTTCCTCCATAAATCCAAACAACGAACAATAACCTTTCGACCGTTCTCCCAAGCCCTATTCTGACTCCTAGTAGCCAACCTCCTCATCCTAACCTGAATTGGAAGCCAACCAGTAGAGCACCCCTTCATTATCATTGGCCAAATAGCATCCCTCTCTTACTTCAGCATCCTACTCATCCTCTTCCCTACAATCGGAACACTAGAAAACAAAATACTCAACTACTAAAATACTCTAATAGTTTATGAAAAACATTGGTCTTGTAAACCAAAAACTGAAGACTTCACCCTCTTAGAGTATCTCAGAAAGAGAGGAATTAAACCTCCCTCGCCAGCTCCCAAAGCTGGTGTTTTCAAATAAACTACTTTCTGAAACCCCTAAACTGCCCGAATCGCCCCCCGAGACAACCCACGCACAAGCTCCAACACAACAAACAAAACCAACAACAAACCTCACCCAGCTACCAAAAATAACCCAACCCCCCACGAATAAAACACCGCAACCCCACTAAAATCCAACCGAACAAAAGACACACCCCCACCATCAACAGTAACCACCCCAGCCTTTCAAAAATCAACAAAACCCCCCAAAACCGCCCCAACAAACACCACCAAAATAAAACCTAAACCATACCCCACCACCCGTCAATCCCCCCAAGCCTCAGGATAAGGATCTGCAGCTAACGACACAGAATAAACAAAAACCACTAACATCCCCCCTAAATACACCAAAAACAACGCCAAAGAAACGAAAGAGACGCCTAAACTCACCAACCACCCACATCCCATCACAGACGCCACCACCAACCCTACTACCCCATAATACGGCGAAGGATTAGACGCCACAGCCAAAACCCCCAATATAAAACAAACCCCAAGAAAAATCACAAAATAAGTCATCTATTCCTGCTTGGCTCAGACCCCAAGGACTACGGCTTGAAAAGCCATTGTTGTTCTCAACTACAGGAAC